TAGATTCATAGAAATGATAAAAGGATGCTTTGTTTCTGATGATGTTTTTGAAAAATGGAATCCCTTGATGGATTTATAGTATCTGTTCCGCCATAGTATGAGGGCCCCTTCCGAAACAAGAAGAAAGAAGGAATCAATTGATTTTTTGGATGACACAGGATTTCTACAGATGAGACATCCTGCAAACCATTTCTATACTAATTGAATTGAACCTTACTCTACTCTATTCTATAAAAATAAAATTTCATCAAGTAAAAAAAGACTCTTAATGTTCCGGTTGAAAGGGGAAAATCTTGGATTTTTGCACATATCCAAATCCTTATTTATTATCTCATCTTAAAATTTTCTTTTTTTTGACTTGAAATTTGATAAGTTCGTTGAAGAAGTTCTATTTGTTTACTAAGCCATCCCCCTTTTTTGTTTGTCCGCCACTTCTTATGAATCTAAAGAAAGAGGTTCCGATAGACCTGGAAAAGAAAACAGTAATCTTTGACGAACAAGATCAAGAATCATTATTATTTCGACACAAGAAAAGGAATTTTCCGCCCTTTTCTTGTGTCGAAAATTAGGAAGACAAGTAATCCCTCCCAGAATCATTCTTTCATTTATCCCTTGCCGCGTATTCTCTTCCTACTTAATGTTATGCCGCCTATTGTCTATTAGAATTCGATTCTATTAGATAGAAAAAACTATTGATGCATTCCATGGCATTTACAATCTGGCAATAAGAAGCGTCACACCGCTCCAAATTGGATTGAAAAAAAAAAGGGGGGGGTCAAGTAGTCTTCTTCGCAATATACATACTATTACTAGGAATGGGATACAAGCAATTCCCGGCATCTCGCAGAAAAGCAGTATAAACAAAGCAAGACAAGGGGCTTTCCATATTTTTTTGGATCATACATAATTGCATTGATCAACAATAATTCGGCCCTTTTTACCAACTTGATGAATCCGTGGATCTAGAAATTCATTTCGGACAATTGAACCTTCTCAAACTGTTTCTTTTTGAGAACCAAAAAGATTTGTGCTAGGATAACAGATGCCAAGAAGAACAACAAACCTTGGACACGTAATGGATCTTGAAGTACTATTTCTGCATCTCCCTGACCAAATCCACCCACATTGGGATTACTCGTTAATGGCTGATCAAGCTTGATGGATTCACCCTCTGAAACAAGAAGTTCTGGTCCTGGGGGTATAATATCAACCACTTGGTGTCCATCCGATGCATCGGCTATGCTTATTTCATATCCCCCTTTTTCTTTACGTACTATTCTGCTTACTATACCTGCTGCTGTAGCATTATAGACTGTATTGTTACTCTTGCTCCCGTCGGGATAAATCTGACCCCTTCCCCTGTTCCCGCCTACGTATATGGGATATTTTAAGAAGTGAATGTCTTTCTTAGTAGAAGGGTCCGGAGAAAGAATGGGAAAGACGATTTCACTATATTTCTGACCAGGAACAGGACCCACTACAAGAATATTTCTTTTAGTGGGGCGATAGCTCTGAAAAGACAGATTGCCCATCTTTTCTTTCAGCTCGGGAGAAATACGATCGGGGGGAGCTAATTCGAATCCCTCGGGTAAAATAAGGACAGCCCCCACATTCAAAGCCCCCTTTTTACCATTAGCAAGAACTTGTTTCAGTTGCATATCATAAGGGATTCTAACAACTGCTTCAAATACAGTATCAGGAAGCACAGCTTGTGGAACCTCAATATCCACGGGCTTATTAGCTAAATGGCAATTGGCACATACAATACGCCCGGTTGCTTCTCGTGGATTTTCATAACCCTGCTGCGCAAAAATAGGATATGCATTTGAAATAGATGTCCGAGTTATTACATATATCATGATCAATACGGAAATGAATCGAGTCATCTCTTTCTTTACCCAGGAAAAGGTATTTCTATTTTGCATGGTCCAATAATTGATCCCGGAAATTTCTACAATAAATTAGGTAGGTAGCTAGCATAGTTCCCTATCCATGATTCTGCCATTGTACTGGAATAATTGTACTGAAGTATAGTAGGAATCCCCTGGGCGGGTAGAAGTATAAAGAGTGAGTAAGCTTCAAAACGGTTTGTTTATGTACGAAGTAGCATCATGATTTGATTGATATCAGCAGATCAAATGAGTTCTTCATTCATTCATTGAATGATAAATCACTACAAGTGAAGGAGATACACGATTTAAATAATGGAAGATCCAATATTTCAAAATTGTATCTAGAATGACTGGAAAAGTGGAAACAAGACCAGATATAATTTGATCGTTATGAGCAAATCCAAAATCTTTGTAGACCGAACCAATCATTAGTTCCCACCCCCGGGGTGAGTGGAATCCGATACATAAATCAGTTAATAAAAGAATAGAAAAAGCCTTTATTGTGTCGCTTAAGTTATAGAGGAATTCCTGAACCCAAGAATTCAGAATGACAAGTTCTTCATTACCCAGAATAGAATAACCACTTAGAATAGCAAAACAGATTATATTTGTCGAGAAATCCAAAATGATATGGATATGATCTTCGTTGTGCATTTTGACCAATTGCATCGTCTCTTTGTGGATTCCTATACGAAGCTTTTGTATCTGTGTCTCCGGGTACTCTTTTATCATTTCATCCAACAGGAATAGTTGTTCTAATTCTATGAATCTTTCTAGAACGTTCTTTTCTTGAATATCATTCAAAAAAGTTTCGGATTGTCCGGTATTCCACCAATTAGTAACCCAAGGTTCCAGACTTTTATTAAATGAGAGAGAGATCCACCAGGGCAAAAAGACTATAGATGCAAGATACGGGAGGGGAGTCAATGCTTTCTTTTTTGACACTTTTCATCTGTGAATTGTTAATGAACCCGCTTCATTCGCCGACTCTATCTGATCCGATATTTCTATGAAGCATGAGTTCTATAACAAGGTATGGAACCTATGGATCTATTCCTTTTTTTTTTTTGAATTGTTTAGTCCTTGGATCTAGAAAGAATATAGAAATAGAAATAGAATAAGGGCCCGTTTCGAATGAAGAAATAATCAAATACTTTTCCCAGATATCTCAGTTGGTCAAATTCGAACCAATTCTATCTTCATTTGTTCTTTCGATGAATGTCCAAAAGAACCGCTTGAAATAATGAATATTATTTGGATTTTGAGACGAAAGAACTCCCCTCAATTATTTTTTCGAAATTTTCACTGGCTACCCACGACCCAGGAATAATTGAGGGGATATTTCTGAAAAATATTAATGATGAAATCCAAAATAGGTGACAAAACGAGAGAGAAATTGGATAGTTATGAGAGATCTAAACGTTTGGTTATCCAGGAGCTAAAGAAAGGATCAAAAAAGAAACATCGATTGACAAAAGAAAGATAATTAACGAGATATGATACATCTGTATCTAATGTATTAATCCAAAGTATTGGCCCTAAAAAGAGAAATTATGTATTCCGAAATGCTCTGATATGTGTGATGAATACATACTTATTAGACTTGTTACTAGTAGAATTGAGTTCTATATGCAGAAAAAGGAGTTTTGGTCGATCAAAATTGCTTCTTATTATGGTTGTTCCGTATACGTCCGCCTGCTTTATTCTATGGGCCACAGAAGGATTACCAACGGAACGGGGGAAATAGAATCTAACATGTTTTGCTCGAATGAACGTTCCGAAGAAGCTTCAGTTATATTTAAAAGGGGGTTCCTGGGTCCCTTCCCTCATGCTGAGAAAGCATTCATTCCCTTCATTTCAAAATACTTCAATTGGCACGCGCAAGAAATAGGCCAATTCAGCAGCTTTTTGTTCAATTTCTCGTGGAGTCAAATTTTCGTCAGTACGGGTCAAGGGAATGGCGCCCTGGCCTCTGATTTCCATATAAAGGACACGTCGAGGATAAAGACCCTCTTTAACTTCCATTCTGATCGATTGAATCTCTCTCATAAGGAATCGAAGGAAGATGCGACGATTTATTCCAGGAAATCCCCAACGAAAAATACACACTATTCCTTCTTTTCTATCGAATCGATCATAACCGCTACCTACATTCCACGAAATTGTGCACCACAAATAGGAACTAATGAACAGACCTGCGATCCCATAGAAAGACATCACGATTCCTTGGGGAAAAAAAATGATTTGCTGAGACGGGAATAAAGATATCAGATTCCTACCAAGATAACTGGAAGTTCCAACCAATAAGAATCCTAGTGAACCTAAAAAAAGGATACAGGCCCAGCAGAAATTACTTGTTTTTCGAGACCCCGTTATAAGTTCTATCCATATACGTTCTGATCGATAGTTCATACTAGATCCAGTTGCATCCTATTGGAATTGAGAGAAGAGAATAAGCCAAATGAATTTGATTTTACTTTTTTTATTTTGCTCCCGAAGTAACTCTCATCAACTAGCACTATTATGACGCGAACTATTAGGAGTAATTCATCAAATTGGTTAGATATAAAATAATAACATCCCCTTCGTATAATACCACCACTATGTATATCTACATAATATAGATACGTTAACTTTCTATTTCAGATATCCGCTCTGATCCATTTTAAAACAGCTATCCCCCCATATACATGCATTTATCCATATATAATGTATCCGCATGTATAATCACTTTTTTATTTGTGCCCGGAGGGAGCCACATGTCGTATCATATTCCACTAAATGGATATCCCTATTATGATCCAAGTCCAAGTGTTGAAATAAATTGATGAAATTTTGTCCTATCAGGTCTAAACAATCTTGTTTTTTTGAACATGAAGAGATAAAGAAGCCATTGCAATTGCTGGAAACACTAAGCCCACTAAAGGCACAAAAATAGAGGGTAAATTGAAATCTGTCATAGAATGGGTGCCTCGATTTAATATTTGTACCTGTTATAAAGATATCTTATCTTATGATAAGTATATCTATTATAAGTATTATTAAGTATATAATAAGTGCAAGGAATGTAGAGCTAAATAAGTGTATCTATTCACCTTTCTACAAGAAATAGATGGATGATAATCCGCTTTATTATTCTTGTTCTACCGCCCTTATCTTCTAATAAAGAGTTTCTTACGAGTTTCCTAAGGATTTGTTAGAATCCGATCCAACAGGAATTCATAGTCAAAAGTGTAGGTCCTCGGGAGATATAAAAATATGCAACACTTCCCTTATAGATTTGAATTATTCTATATATATTAATACGATATATATTAATAGGAAAGAAGGGAACATGAAATTCTTTTGATTTTTTTTCCCAATTCCATTCCGCGGAAGGAAGAATTCACTCTTTTCCTCCTGATAGGGGGTTCCTGATTACTAATCATGAATAGGGGTAGGATAAAAAATCTGCATCAAAAAAAGTAATTATCCGAAACTTCCTATAGAACTTATGTTACCAAAGAAAACTCCACTCTTCTTATTTTGACTTTGATTCCGATGAACTAAAGTTCGCTACAAATAACTGAGCCTAGCGCTCTACTTGAATTTTGATTCAAGGGAAAGAAACCGTGTAGCTGAAATAATTCACTCAGAACACCTTTTAAAGGATTACGTGGTACGATTGGATCAAATAAGCCCTTATGGAATAAATACTCAGCTGCTTGTGAACCGTCAGGTACTGTCTTATTCAATGTTTGTTCAATTACTCTTTTCCCCGCAAATGCAATGTAGGCATTGGGTTCAGCAATAATAATATCTCCCAACATACCAAAACTGGCCGTTACTCCGCCGGTTGTAGGAGATGTAAGGATTGATACATAGAATAACTTTTGATTGAATTGATAATCATATAAAGCGGAAGATATTTTAGCCATTTGCATCAAACTCAAACTTCCTTCTTGCATGCGTGCTCCTCCAGAAGCACACACCATAATAACAGGTAGAGATCTATTAGCAGCATATTCGATCAACCGGGTGATTTTCTCGCCTACTACGGATCCCATACTACCCCCCATGAACTGAAAATCCATAACCCCAATGGCTATGGGAATCCCATTTAGTTGACCTATGCCTGTTTGAACAGCCTCAGTTAAACCTGTCTTTCTTTGATACGAATTGATACGATCTCTATAAGGTTCCTCTTCCGAGTGAAATTCAATGGGGTCAATAGAGACCATGTCTTCGTCCATAGGATCCCAAGTGCCCGAATCAACCGAAAGTTCGATTCTATCTGAACTACCCATTTTCAAATGATATCCACATTGTTCACAAATATTCATTTTTGACCTAAAAAATTTCTTATAATTTAATCCATAACAATTTTCGCATTGAACCCATAAATGTCTGTATTTTTTATTTCCATCGAAATCATTAGATCTTCCTCTTATATTGAAATCACTGCCATTACCGCCAGTTCTTATACTAGAACTCCCCCTGTCACTATCACTTACACTTTCACCACTACAAATGTAACTATAAATATAACTGTAAATGTGATTGTCGCTACCACTCGAAATGTACTTATCAATACTGATTTCAGAACGAAGATAACTATCAATGCAACTATTAATGTGATTATTCCAACTATACGTAGTATCATACATATAATGATCATAGTAGCGATTGTCACTCTTAGACCCGCTATTCAGATAACTAGAAAAAGCAGTTTCTAGTTCACTCAGAAAAGAACTATCATTGTCAATCTCAAAAACCCGATTTTCAATATCAAAATATACGGAATAACTGTTACCATTACTATCCCTAACTAAAAAAGTGTCATCAGAGATGAAACTCCAAATGTCCCTGACACCGAAAAAATGATCAACATTACTGCAACTATTACTTTCGCGCCAACCATGATTATGATTGTTTTTATTCGTATCATTTAGAATGGGATCTTCACTTCCACTGGTATTTCCAACAGGACGACCAAGACTGTCCATTGATTTACCTAGCCCACACCTGTGTTCTAACTCCTCGTTAGACAACATTGAATTGAACCACCATTTTCCCATAGATCCTTCCTGCCCCCTATTTGAAAATACAATAAATGAATAGTCATTCGACGAAAAATCATTTTACTATTTCATTTCCTATCGGAATACGCATATAGATCCAATCACTAGGATTATTAACTAATAACGAGTAACTATTGAACGAAAGAAATGATTTTGTGGGAGTCGGGAGTATCAATTCACTATATATGATATATGATGGAACCTTTTCTTCAATTATTATAAATAGAAGATAGCTTTCTCCCATGTTGTGTACAAACTCTCATCGAAAAGATAAATATTTGTTCCCTCCTAGGAAGGATTCATTTTCGTATAATCTCGTATAATAATAAGTTTCTAATGCAACACGGAATGAAAAGGACAATATACAGGATGAGTAGAAGAAGTTGTGACCCTTGGCTCGATCTATGGTCCGAAACAACGGGATAGAAAAGGATCCACCAATCCTAAGGATCCATAGGATTAATTATGGATCCAACAATAGAAGCATTGAGTTGTTTAGTCTTAGATCTTGTCTTGTATTTAGATCTTGTATATCTAGGTTTGTATAT